ACTTGAAAATTTACTCATTGAATGAGTAAACGATTGAATCGGATTCGGTTGGGCGGTACCAACTAAATCGAGTGCTATCTCCCATTTATCTCTTATTGAATTAACTGATCAACTTGCTATCGGACATTTATTTTCGATTTGGTATTATTCCAAAAAGGATTTCGACATATTTCACTTTATTATAATTATGAGAATCAATCCTACTACTTCTAGCCCTGCGGTTTCCACACTTGAAGAAAAAAAACTAGGGCGTATCGCTCAAATTATTGGCCCAGTACTGGATGTCGTTTTTCCCCCGGGCAAAATGCCTAATATTTATAACGCTTTGGTAGTTAAGGGTCGAGATACTGTCGGTCAGCAAATTAATGTGACTTGTGAGGTACAACAATTATTAGGAAATAATCGAGTTAGAGCTGTAGCTATGAGTGCTACAGATGGGCTGATGAGAGGAATGGAAGTGATTGACACGGGAGCTCCTCTAAGTGTTCCAGTCGGCGGAGCTACTCTCGGGCGAATCTTCAACGTTCTTGGAGAGCCTGTTGATAATTTAGGTCCTGTAGATACTCGCACAACATCTCCTATTCATAGATCTGCGCCTGCCTTTATACAGTTAGATACGAAATTATCAATCTTTGAAACAGGTATTAAGGTGGTAGATCTTTTAGCTCCTTATCGCCGTGGAGGAAAAATCGGACTATTTGGGGGAGCTGGAGTAGGTAAAACAGTACTCATCATGGAATTGATCAACAACATTGCCAAAGCTCATGGAGGCGTATCCGTATTTGGCGGAGTAGGAGAGCGTACTCGTGAAGGAAATGATCTTTACATGGAAATGAAAGAATCCGGAGTAATTAATGAAAAAAATCTTGCAGAATCAAAAGTAGCTTTAGTCTATGGTCAAATGAATGAACCGCCGGGAGCTCGTATGAGAGTTGGTTTGACTGCCCTAACTATGGCAGAATATTTCCGGGATGTTAATGAACAAGATGTGCTTCTATTCATCGACAATATCTTTCGTTTTGTCCAAGCAGGATCAGAAGTATCCGCATTATTAGGGAGAATGCCTTCTGCAGTGGGTTATCAACCTACCCTTAGTACAGAAATGGGTTCTTTGCAAGAAAGAATTACTTCTACCAAAGAGGGATCTATAACTTCGATCCAAGCAGTTTATGTACCTGCGGACGATTTGACCGACCCTGCTCCTGCCACTACATTTGCACATTTAGATGCTACTACCGTACTATCAAGAGGATTAGCTGCCAAGGGTATTTATCCAGCAGTAGATCCTTTAGATTCAACGTCAACTATGTTACAACCTCGGATCGTTGGCGAGGAACATTATGAAACTGCGCAAAGAGTTAAGCAAACTTCACAACGTTACAAAGAACTTCAGGACATTATAGCTATTCTTGGGTTGGACGAATTATCCGAGGAGGATCGTTTAACTGTAGCAAGAGCACGAAAAATTGAGCGTTTCTTATCACAACCCTTCTTCGTGGCAGAAGTATTTACTGGTTCTCCAGGAAAATATGTTGGTCTTGCAGAAACAATTAGGGGGTTTCAACTGATCCTTTCCGGAGAATTAGATGGTCTGCCCGAGCAGGCTTTTTATTTGGTGGGTAACATCGATGAAGCTACCGCGAAAGCTATGAACTTAGAAGTGGAGAGCAATTTGAAGAAATGACCTTAAATCTTTGTGTACTGACTCCTAATCGAATTATTTGGGATTCAGAAGTGAAAGAAATCATTTTATCTACAAATAGTGGCCAAATTGGTGTATTACCGAACCACGCCCCTATTGCCACGGCTGTAGATATAGGTCTTTTGAGAATACGCCTCAACGACCAATGGTTAACGGTGGCTCTGATGGGTGGTTTTGCTAGAATAGGGAATAATGAGATCACCATTTTAGGAAATGATGCGGAGATGAGTACTGACATTGATCCGCAAGAAGCTCAACAAACTCTTAAAATAGCTGAAGCTAACTTGAGTAGAGCTGAGGGTAAGAGACAGGTGATTGAAGCGAATCTAGCTCTCAGACGAGCTAGGACACGAGTAGAGGCTGTCAATGTTATTTCCTACTAGTCAATACATCAAAATAATCAAAAGAAGTTTTTTAGAAGTTCTTTTTTATACACCACATTTAGATTCTGCCAATTGAAGACAATCAAGTCTAATCTGATACAACGAAAAAAGGAGGATGGGTAGAAAAACTTATTAGATACCATTGCATTGACTCCGGTATCTAATAAGTTCTACCTACTATTGGATTTGAACCAATGACTCCTGCCGTATGAAAGCAATACTCTAACCACTGAGTTAAGTAGGTAATTTATCACCGCAAAAGAAGACCCATCACCTCGGGGATTATAGATAGAATATAATTTCTAAGCAATACCAATCTGTTAACAGTAAACGGATCAAAGAGTTATCATGTGAGATTAGGAAATATCCATCTTGACAAGAAATTATCTATATGTTAAGATATCTATGACAAGGGCTATAGCTCAGTTAGGTAGAGCACCTCGTTTACACGTGCGCCAATGCTTTTCAAGGGAGCTTATTATGCAATGAACATAGTTGATCTTATTGAAAAATCAATGTCTTACTCCATAGATTCGAGAGAACAATAGCATGACAAATATTTGGTTCGGTCCGATTTTGGTGCGAATTTAGGTGCCAAATCAAATAGAACCCGTCATTGATTTGATAGTTGATAAGGTAAATACCCAGCCCATTCAATGCTAGGCATAATGAGTATAAGGGCTTCAAAAAAACCTCCTTTCATCCTATGAACTTTAAGGTGTATGAAGTCTCATATTCGACTCTTGCAGCGGAACGATAGAGACTCCATTTAACTTAGGTTGATCTAAGCCGAAGGCAGACCTAAGTCAAGGTAACCCTTCTTTGAAACACTTTGGTATTGCTACTAGATCTGAATACAAATAATGAATCAGAGCACATGGAGCCAGCTCATTATCTTCCTGTAAAGAAAAAATATGGTGGACTAACTGATCTTTACATCAGTTGATGAAAGAGCCCAATGCAACAAACAAAATGCATGTTGGGTCTTTGAAACAGTTCGAATCATTTCGATAATAATCAGTTTGATCTGTTTTACCGAGAAGGTCTACGGTTCGAGTCCGTATAGCCCTAATACATTCTATTTGTCTATTTTTGTATAGACATTCTATTTTTGTTTAGTATAGTTTTCATTTCCTCATTAGTACTTGTTTATAGACTGGACAGACCAGACCATTGGTTGTTTCATAGAAATGAAATGAAAGCATTACCACATATTCATGTAAATACATAGGTACCTGAAAATAAAAACAATAATTCATTCCAATGGATCTAATCAGATCAGTATGTGTCAAATCTAGGACAAGAAAAAGAAAGAAAATATAATAGTTCGATGCATTAGATTGTGTTTACGTATTCGTATTTGTATAAAATCAATAGAAACAACGACGATCCTTTACCTGGATTTTAATGAAAAGAATACTTCGAATATGTTAGAAATCCCTAGACATTTTTTACCCCCCCCAAAATTATTGGTTTTGATAATAACTATGTTATGTTTGATATTATTTTTTGATAATATTTCATTATCTTATTTCATTTTATTATTTATACATTACATAAATTATATATTTACATATAATTTATATAAGAAATATATATTTCTAAATATAAAATACAAAGAAATAAATATAAGGAAATATCAAGAAAAAAACAAAAACATAGTATTACGTTTCAGAATTATGAAACATAGTTATAGTATTACTATTCATTAGAATACATTAGTAATAGAATATTCTATTAGGTTAGATTAGTATATTTTAGTATTTAATTAAATTATTTTTATTATTTAGAATTTTTTTATTTAATATTTTTTAATCTTATATCTATTTTTTTATAGAGAATAGAGAAAGCGAGACAAAGTGAGAGAGTTTTGTTTGTGTAAGAGCGCCTTATTTCTACACCATATCTAAATAGAATCAAAATCAAAAACGGAATCCCGATTCCGTTGGATGAATCTCTAAACAAGACATGCCACGCAGCAAACAAACTCTGAACTATACACTTTGATTTGATTAAAAAAAATTCTTGTTTCACCTAGGAAAACAAGTTCTGGATGAATTGACAATGCCAACTAGAATAATTAAGCATATTCCACATTAATAGGAGTACATTTATGTTTCTGCTTCACGAATATGATATTTTATGGGCATTTCTAATAATATCAAGCGTTATTCCTATCTTGGCATTTGTAATTTCAGGAGTTTTAGCCCCGGTTAGTAAAGGACCAGAGAAGCTCTCTAGTTATGAATCGGGCATAGAACCTATGGGAGACGCTTGGTTACAATTCCGAATCCGCTATTACATGTTTGCTCTAGTTTTTGTTGTTTTTGATGTTGAAACGGTCTTTCTTTATCCATGGGCAATGAGTTTCGATGTATTGGGTGTATCTGTATTTATCGAAGCTTTAATTTTCGTGCTTATCCCAATTGTGGGTTCAGTTTATGCATGGCGAAAGGGAGCGTTGGAATGGTCTTAACTGAGTATTCAGACAATAAAAAAAAAAAGGAAGGAAAAAATTACATTGAGACAGTTATGAATTTGATTGAGTTTCCGTTACTTGACCAAACAACCCCCAATTCAGTTATTTCAACTACATCGAATGATCTTTCGAATTGGTCAAGACTCTCCAGTTTATGGCCGCTTCTATATGGTACCAGCTGCTGTTTCATTGAATTTGCTTCATTAATAGGCTCGCGATTCGACTTTGATCGTTATGGGTTGGTACCAAGATCAAGTCCTAGGCAAGCGGACCTAATTTTAACAGCCGGCACAGTCACAATGAAAATGGCTCCCTCTTTAGTGAGATTATATGAGCAAATGCCTGAACCAAAATACGTCATTGCTATGGGAGCCTGTACTATTACAGGAGGGATGTTCAGTACTGATTCTTATAGTACTGTTCGGGGAGTCGATAA